TATTGTAATAGAATTTATAATATAATAATTAATAAAATACGCAATAACTCCAAAAAACGTTCTGATACATCTGTAAAAAACAGAAACTAACACTAGGAATGTTTGACGAACAGTATAAAGAATCATTATTATTTCGACACAAGAAAAGGATTTTTCACACCCCTTTTCTTGTGTCGAAGACTAGGAAGACGAATAAACCCTCCCAGAAATATTTGCTCCCTTCATTTATATTTATCCGTTCTATTTCCCGTTTACTTTTGGATAGGATCTAGCCAAAGTGAAATGTATTAGAATGAAATGCATTTTTTACATTTCAATCTGACAATAGCAACATAGCCCCAATTTTGAAAAAAAAAAGAAGGGGTCAAGTCAAATAGTCTTTCTATATACTATGTCTAGGAATGTCGTACAAGGAATTCCCGGCATCTCATAGAAAAAGAGTCTAAAAGAACAAAATTATTTTTCTAATTTCATTTTTTATCATAGATAATTGCTAATACTTGATGTCGATAAATACGCCAGTCTAGAAATTCATTTCGGACAATTGAACCTTCTCGAACTGTTTCTTTTTAAGAACCAAAAAGATTTGTGCCAAAATCACAGATGCGAAGAAGAACAAAAGACCTTGTACACGTAATGGATCTTGAAGTACTATTTCTGCATCTCCCTGACCAAATCCGCCCACATTAGGATTACTTGTCAACGGTTGATCCAATTTGATAGATTCACCTTCTGAAACAAGAAGTTCTGGCCCCGGAGGGATAATATCAACTACTTGACGTCCATCGGATGCATCCGCTATGGTTATTTCGTATCCCCCCTTTTCTTTTCGTAGGATTTTGCTTACTATACCTGATGCTGTAGCATTATAAACTGTATTGTTACTCTTGCTCCCATCAGGATAAATTTGGCCCCTTCCTCTGTTTCCGCCTACGTATATAGGATATTTTAAGAAGTGAATGTCTTTCTTAGTAGCGGGGTCGGGGGAAAGAATAGGAAAGGTGATTTCACTATATTTCTGACCAGGAACAGGGCCTATGACAAGAATATTTTTTTGGTTGGGGCGATAACTCTGAAAAGACAGATTGCCCATCTTTTCTTTTATCTCGGGGGAAATACGATCGGGAGGGGCTAATTCAAAACCCTCTGGTAAAATAAGAACAGCCCCTACATTCAAACCCCCCTTTTTACCATTAGCAAGAACTTGTTTCAGTTGCATATCATAGGGAATTCGAACAACTGCTTCAAATACAGTATCGGGAAGTACCGCTTGCGGAACCTCAATATCCACTGGTTTATTAGCTAAATGGCAATTGGCGCATACAATACGTCCAGTGGCTTCTCGTGGATTTTCATAACCCTGCTGTGCAAAAATGGGATATGCATTTGAAATGGATGTACGAGTTATGATATATATCATGAGCGATATGGAAATAGATCGAGTAATCTGTTCCTTTATCCAAGAAAAAGTATTTCTAGTTTGCATGGTCCAACCATTGATCCCGAAAATTTCTACAATAAATTGGGGTAGGTCACTAATGGAGTTTCCTATCCACGATTCTGTTATTTACTGGAATAATAATAATTTGACTGGATTAATATATAGGAATATAGGATGAATCTCCGGGATGGGTAGAAATATAAAGTTTTTTTCAATGCTTTGCTTATGTACAACTGCAAAGTAATAAGAAACATTATAATTAGATTAGGTAGATAATTTTTCAGTCATTCATTGAATGATAAATCACTACAAGTGACGGAGATACGCGATTTAAATAACGGAAAATCCAATATTTTAAAATTGTATCTAGAATGACTGGAAAAGTGGAAACAAGGCCAGATATAATTTGATCATTATGAACAAATCCAAAATCCTTGTAGACAAAGCCAATCAGCAGTTCCCAACCATGGGGCGAATGAAATCCGATACATAAATCAGTTAATAAAAGAAGAGAAAAAGCTTTTATTGTGTCACTTAAGTTATATAGGAATTCCTGAGCCCAAGAGTTAAGAATAACAAGTTCTTTATTACCCAAAATAGAATAACCACTTAGAATAATGAAACAGATTATATTTGTCGAGAAGTGCAAAATCGTATGAATACGACCCTCATTGTGTATCTTGATTAATTGGATTGTTTCTTTGTGAATTCCTATACGAAGGTTTTGTAGATGTGTCTCCGAGTATTCCTTGATCATTTCCTCTAAGAGGAGGAGTTCCTTTAATTCTTTGAATTTTTCTAGAATACTATTTTCTTCAATATCATTCAAAAAAGTTTCGGATTGCCTAGTATTCCACCAATTTGTAATCCATGATTCCAGACTTTTTTGAAATGAGAGCGAAATCCACCAAGGCAAAAATACTATAGATGCAAGATAGAAAAGAGGAGTTAATGCTTTCTTTTTTGCCATTTTTTCATCTGTGAATTGTTAATGAATCTTATTCGTCGACTTTATGTAATCTAATATTTCTCTCACGCATCAGTTCTATTACAAGTTATCGAATCTATGAATCTATTCACTCTTTTTTATTATTTTTTTTTTTTTAATTGTTCCATATATGTCTGCTTTGACTCGAATGGATGTTCTGAAGAAATTTCAATTAAGTTATGTTATAGAAAAAGAGGATTCTTGCGTTTTTGCCCTCCTGCTGAGAAAGCATGCATTTGTCGGCTCATTTCTTAAAATACTTCAATTGGTACACGCAAGAAATAGGCCAATTCAGCAGCTTTTTGTTCCATTTCCCGTGGAGTAAAATTCTCATCAGTACGAGTCAATGGAATGGCTCCCTGGCCTTTGATATCCATATAAAGGACACGACGAGCATAAATACCCTCTTTAACTTCTACTCTGACGGACTGAATATCTTTTATAAGAAATCGGAGGAAGACCCGACGATTTTTTCCAGGAAATCCCCAACGAAAAATACACACTATTCCGTCTTTTCTATCAAATCGATCATAACCACTACCTACATTCCACGAAATTGTGCACCACAAATAAGAGCTAATAAAAAGACCCGCGATCCCATAGAAAGACATCACAATTCCTTGTGGAAAAAAAACGATTTCCTGAGACGGAAATAAAGATATCAAATTTCTACCAAGATAACTCGAGGTTCCAACCAACAAGAATCCTAATGAACCTAAAAAAAGGATAACAGCCCAGCAGAAATTACTTGTTTTTCGAGCCCCTGTTATAGGTTCTATCCATATATGTTCTGATCGACAACTCATACTTGATCCAGTTGCTTTTTTTTGGAATTGAGAGAATACCCCAAATGAATTTTACTTTAGTCCTTTTGTTTCCGAAGTAACTCGCATCAACTAGCACTAGTTTGATGTGAACCTTTAGGAGTAATTCATTAAATTGGTTAGATCTAAACTAATAACATACCCTTCGTATGATCTCACTAAAGATAGCCACATGCATATAGATAGACCAACTTTACAATTCAGCCGTCCGCCAATTCGGGTCTATTTGAAAATAGCTAGAATATAGCATTTTGGGAGATTTTCGTCGGAAGACGCTTATACCATATTTTGCTAAAAGGATATCTGTGTTATGATACAAGCGTCAGTTTAAAAATGAGATTTTGTGCCCTCGGCTCTAAACAATCTTGTTTTTTTGAACATGAAGAAATAAAGAAGCCATTGCGATTGCCGGAAATACTAGGCCTACTAAAGGGACCAAAACAGAGGGAAAGTTAAGAGTTGTCATAGAATGGGTACCTCGCTTTACTATTTGTACCTGTTATTATTATTTAGATTTTATATTTATAGAATATTTTATATTTATAGAATATAAAGATATTATATATAAAGATATCTTATATCTTATTATAAGTATAATTTGATAATTCTAAATTGGAATTATTATTACTTAATATCTCTCTAATCTATTCTAATTCTAAATGAGTATATAATGTAGTTTTTCATCCCTCTACATGAAAGATTTGAAAGGATATGGATGAGATATTATTTGATTCATTTTTTTCTCTTGTCTTCAAATTTAATTTACTAAGCAAAAAGTTTCTTAAAAATGAATTAGATTCTATTTATTTAGTTTTATATTTAGTTTTATATATTAAAGGGTTTGTTAGAATCCCATCCAGCAGGGATTCTTAGTCAAAATAGGATTATCGTAAGGTATAGAAAGATAAAATTCTATTATTCCGATAAACTAATTACTTGTTTGCTCAAAATAATTCAACTTCATGTTCTAATTTTGATTCAAAGGAAAGAAAGTGTGGAGTTGAAATAACTCACTCAGAACGCTTTTTAAAGGATTACGTGGTACGATTAGATCGAATAAGCCCTTCTGGAATAAATACTCAGCCGCTTGTGAACCTTCGGGTACTGTTTTATTTAATGTTTGTTCAATTACTCTTTTACCCGCAAAGGCAATGTAGGCATGGGGTTCGGCAATAATGATATCCCCCAACATACCAAAACTAGCTGTCACCCCGCCGGTAGTAGGAGATGTAAGGATTGGTACATAGAATAACTTTTTATTTGATTGATAATCATATAAAGCAGCAGATATTTTAGCCATTTGCATCAAGCTCAAACTTCCTTCTTGCATGCGTGCCCCTCCGGAAGCACACACTATAATAAGAGGTAGAAATTCTTTAGTGGCGTATTCAATCAAACGGGTAATTTTCTCCCCAACTACGGATCCCATACTACCCCCCATAAACTGAAAATCCATAACCCCAATTGCTACGTTAATACCGTTTAATTGCCCTATACCTGTTTGAATAGCCTCGGTTAATCCTGTCTTTCTTTGATAAGAATCGATACGATTTTTATAAGGCTCCTCCTCCGAATGAAATTGAATGGGATCCAGAGAGACCATGTCTTCATCCATAGGCTCCCAAGTACCCGAATCAATCAAAAGTTCGATTCTATCAGAACTACTCATTTTCAAATGATATCCACATTGTTCACAAAGATTCATTTTTGATTTAAAAAATTTCTTATAATTTAATCCATAACAATT